TTAAAAATAAGCTAAATAAAGCTTTTGGGTTCATACCCCAAATATAAAGGAAATCCCTTTTTTTTAAAATAAAGTGCCTGATTAAAAGGATTATTCTGATAGGATAAATAATGTAAATTTTTACCTTTATTATATTTTATAGAATTAAACTATATCTTAAAATTTCAAAAATTATTGTGCATCTTACACCAAAATATAATATAATATATGAATATATTTCACAAAAGAAAATTTTTCTTATTTTTAATTTTTTTTACAATTAACTCAAATAAAATATTTTTTTTATTTATTTTATTTTTTAGAACTTTAATTTCAATTTCTGCTAATTCTTGATTAGGATGTTGAATTGGCTTAGAAATTAATTTATTAAGATTTATCCCCCTAATAAACACCCCTAATAATTTATTAAACTCCGAAGCCTCATTAAAATATTTTCTAACCCAATCTATTGCATCTATTAACTTTTTATTTTCTATTTTATTAAATTTATTAATAATAAAAAATTTTTTTTTTAATAATTTTATTTCAATTATTATTAATTCATCAATATTAATAAAAATAGGATCAATCCCCTTTCATTTTTGATTCCCCAATATTATAGAAGGATTATCATGATTAAATTGTTTTATTTTAATAACTTGACAAAAAATTTCCCCAATAATTTTAACATCTTATTATTTTAATATAAATTTTTTAATTTTTGTGATAACAATTAACACTATTATTGGAGCATTAGGAAGATTCAATCAAATTTCATTACGAAAATTAATAGCTTTTTCTTCAATTAATAATTTAGGTTGAATATTATCAGCTTTAATTATTAGAGAAAATTTATGAATAATTTATTTTTTATTTTATTCATTTATTATTTCAATTATATGTTTTTTATTTTATATAATTAATATTTATTTTATTAATCAATTATTTTTATTTAATTTAAATTTTTTTTTAAAAATTTTTATTATAATTAATTTTCTTTCATTAGGAGGATTACCCCCATTTTTAGGATTTTTTCCTAAATGATTAGTTATTAATTATCTTTTATTAAATAACTTTTATATTATTTCTTTTTTTTTTATTATAGCTAGATTAATCATTTTATTTATTTATATTCGTATTATTTATTCTTCTTTAATATTTTATTCTATTAAATTAAAATGATTTAAAATTTTTATCAAAAATGATTACTTATTTTTAATTAATTTTTTTAGATTTTTATCAATATTAGGAATAATTATTAGAACTTTATTTTTTTTTTAAGGTTTTAAGTTAATTATAAACTAATAATCTTCAAAATTATTTATAAAGAAATATCTTTAAGCCTTAGTATTTAATTATACCCCTTAAAATTTGCAATTTTATATCATTTTTGAATATAAGGCTAATAAAAGAGAATATTTCTCGTTAATAAATTTACAATTTATCGCTTATTTAACCTCAGCCATTTTATTATTTATATTTGCGAAAATGACTTTTTTCTACAAATCATAAAGATATTGGAACTTTATATTTTATTTTTGGAATTTGAGCAGGTATAGTAGGTACTTCCCTTAGTTTATTAATTCGTACTGAATTAGGAAATCCTGGATCATTAATTGGTAATGATCAAATTTATAATACTATTGTTACAGCTCATGCTTTTATTATAATTTTTTTTATAGTAATACCAATTATAATTGGAGGTTTTGGAAATTGATTAGTTCCTTTAATATTAGGAGCACCTGATATAGCTTTCCCACGAATAAATAATATAAGATTTTGATTATTACCTCCATCTTTAATTCTATTAATTTCTAGAAGAATTGTAGAAAATGGAGCAGGAACAGGATGAACTGTTTACCCCCCACTTTCATCTAATATTGCTCATAGAGGTGCATCTGTTGATTTAGCAATTTTTTCATTACATTTAGCTGGAATTTCATCTATTTTAGGTGCAATTAATTTTATTACTACAATTATTAATATACGAATTAATAATATATCATTTGATCAAATACCTCTTTTTGTTTGAGCTGTTGGAATTACAGCATTACTACTTTTATTATCATTACCTGTTTTAGCTGGTGCTATTACTATACTACTAACAGATCGAAATCTTAATACATCATTTTTCGATCCAGCTGGAGGAGGAGATCCTATTCTTTATCAACATTTATTTTGATTTTTTGGTCACCCAGAAGTTTATATTTTAATTTTACCCGGATTTGGAATAATTTCACACATAATTTCTCAAGAAAGAGGAAAAAAAGAAACATTTGGATCTTTAGGAATAATTTATGCTATAATAGCAATTGGTTTATTAGGTTTTATTGTTTGAGCTCATCATATATTTACAGTAGGTATAGATATTGATACACGAGCTTATTTCACATCAGCTACTATAATTATTGCTGTACCTACAGGAATTAAAATTTTTAGTTGATTAGCTACTCTTCATGGAACTCAAATTAATTATAGTCCATCTATATTATGAAGATTAGGATTTATTTTCTTATTCACTGTAGGGGGATTAACTGGAGTAATTTTAGCTAATTCATCAATTGATATTACTCTTCATGACACTTATTATGTTGTAGCTCATTTTCATTATGTTTTATCTATAGGAGCTGTATTTGCAATTCTAGGGGGATTTGTTCATTGATATTCATTATTTACAGGTTTAACTTTAAATTCTTATCTACTAAAAATTCAATTTATTTCTATATTTATTGGGGTTAATTTAACCTTCTTCCCTCAACATTTCTTAGGATTAGCTGGAATACCTCGACGATATTCAGATTACCCTGATAGATTTCTTTCATGAAATATTATTTCTTCTTTTGGGTCTTATATTTCACTATTATCTATAATGTTAATTATTATTATCATTTGAGAATCAATAATTAATAAACGAATAATTTTATTTTCATTAAATATACCTTCTTCCATTGAATGATTCCAAAATTTACCTCCAGCAGAACATTCTTATAATGAATTACCAATTTTAAGTAATTTCTAATATGGCAGATTATATGTAATGGATTTAAACCCCATTTATAAAGGAATTATCCTTTTTTTAGAAATGGCAACATGATCAAATTTTAATTTTCAAAATAGAGCTTCACCCCTCATAGAACAAATTATTTTCTTTCATGATCATACTTTAATTATTTTAATTATAATTACAATTTTAGTTTCTTATTTAATAATAAGATTATTTTTTAATAAATATATTAATCGATTTTTATTAGAAGAACAAATAATTGAATTAATTTGAACTATTCTTCCTGCAATTATTTTAATTTTTATTGCATTACCATCATTACGATTATTATATTTATTAGATGAACTTAATAATCCTTTAATTACTTTAAAATCTATTGGTCATCAATGATATTGAAGATATGAATATTCAGATTTTAATAATATTGAATTTGATTCCTATATAATTCAAGATTATCAAAATAATAATTTTCGTTTATTAGATGTAGATAATCGAATTATTCTACCAATAAATAATCAAATTCGAATTTTAGTGACAGCTACTGATGTTATTCATTCTTGAACTATCCCATCATTAGGAGTTAAAGTAGATGCAAATCCTGGTCGATTAAATCAAACTAGATTTTTTATTAATCGACCAGGAATATTTTTTGGGCAATGTTCAGAAATTTGTGGAGCAAATCATAGATTTATGCCTATTGTAATTGAAAGAATTTCAATTATAAACTTCATTAAATGAATTAATAATTATTCATTAGATGACTGAAAGCAAGTATTGGTCTCTTAAACCATTTTATAGTAAATTAGCATTTACTTCTAATGAAAGAATTAGTTAACTTATAACATAAATATGTCAAATTTAAATTATTACTAAAGTAATATTCTTTTATCCCTCAAATAATACCCATTAATTGAATAATATCATTTATTATTTTTTTATTAATTTTTTTAATTTTTAATATTATAAATTATTATATTTTTAATTATAAATATAAAAATTTTAATAAAAAATATAATCAAAAAAAAAAATTAATTATTAACTGAAAATGATAAATAATTTATTTTCTATTTTTGACCCTTCAACTAACTTATTCAATATATCAATTAATTGAATTAGAACTATTATTGGTTTAATATTTATTCCATATAGTTTTTGATTTTTTCCTAATCGTTATTCAATAATTTGAAATTTCATTTCTAATAAATTACATAATGAATTTAAAACATTATTAGGGCCTAAAAGATTTAATGGATCAACTTTTATTTTTATTTCATTATTCTTTTTTATTCTTTTTAATAATTTTTTAGGATTATTTCCATATATTTTTACTAGTACTAGTCATTTAAATTTATCATTAACTTTATCATTAACTATATGATTAAGATTTATAATTTATGGGTGAATTAATCATACTCAACATATATTTATTCATATAATTCCTCAAGGTACTCCACCTATTTTAATACCTTTTATAGTTTTAATTGAAACAATTAGAAATATTATTCGACCAGGAACTTTAGCTGTTCGTTTAACTGCTAATATAATTGCAGGACACTTATTATTAACTCTTTTAAGAAGAACAAGAAATAATTTACCTAATTATTTATTAATTATTTTAATCCTAATTCAAATTTTATTATTAATATTAGAATCAGCTGTTGCTATTATTCAATCATATGTTATCACAATTTTAAGTACTCTTTATTCTAGAGAAGTAAATTAATGTCAATAAATCACAACCATCCATATCATTTAGTTGATTATAGTCCATGACCTTTAACAGGAGCAATTGGGGTAATAACTTTAGTTACAGGATTAGTAAAATGATTTCATAATTTTAATATAAATTTATTATTAATCGGATACTTAATTACTATTCTAACCATATATCAATGATGACGAGATATTTGCCGAGAAGGTACATTCAAGGTAAACATACAATTTTATTTTAAAGGATTACGATGAGGAATAATTTTATTCATTATTTCAGAAATTTTTTTTTTTGTTTCATTTTTCTGAGCATTTTTTCATAGAAGTTTATCCCCTAATATTGAAATTGGATCTATATGACCCCCAATAAGAATTAATTCATTTAATCCATTTCAAATTCCTTTATTAAATACTATCATTCTTATTGTATCAGGAATTACTGTAACTTGAGCTCATCATGCTTTAATAGAAAATAATTTTAGTCAAACATCTCAAAGATTATTTATTACTATTACGTTAGGTATTTACTTTACTATTTTACAAGCATATGAATACCTAGAAGCCCCATTTTCTATTGCAGATAGAATTTATGGATCAACTTTTTTTATAGCTACAGGATTTCATGGAATTCATGTAATTATCGGAACAATTTTTCTTTTAATATGTTTTATTCGACATTTAAATAATCATTTCTCAAAAAATCATCATTTTGGATTTGAAGCAGCAACATGATATTGACATTTTGTAGATGTTGTTTGATTATTTTTATATATTTCAATTTATTGATGAGGAAATTAATTATTTATATAATATATTTAGTATATTTGACTTCCAATCAAAAAGATTAATATTTAATTAATATAAATAATTAATCTTTTATTAATAATTTCATTAATTATAATATTTATTTCTAATATTTTTATATTAATTTCTTTTATCTTATCAAAAAAATCAATCATAGATCGAGAAAAATGCTCCCCATTTGAATGTGGATTTGACCCTAAATCTTTAGCTCGAATCCCATTTTCTTTACATTTTTTTTTAATTACCGTAATTTTTTTAATTTTTGACGTAGAAATTGTATTAATATTACCTATAATTTGTACATTTAATATAGTTAATTTTTTTATTTGATGTAAAATTAGATTTTTTTTTATTATCATATTATTAATTGGATTATATCATGAATGAAATCAAAATATATTAAATTGAACTAATTAAAAATTAGGATTATAGTTTAAAAATTAAAACTTTTGATTTGCATTCAAAAAATATTGAAATATCAATTTATCTTAAATAAGAAGCAATTTGCATTTAATTTCGACTTAAAAGATAGAGTTTTATTTTACTCCTTATTTATTAATTGAAACCAAATAGAGGTATATCACTGTTAATGATAAAATTGAATAATAATTCCAATTAGAAATATATTATAATTAAGCTGCTAACTTAATTTTTAGTGATTTTATTCATTAATATTTCTTATATATATATATATATAGTTTATAAAAACATTACATTTTCATTGTAAAAATAAAGAATTTTCTTTTATATATATATATATATATATATATTATTTAAAGATTAACAAATCACCTTAATATCTTCAATATTACACTCTTAATTAAGCTATTTAAATATTAAAATATTAATATTATAAAAATAAAAATTATTATCCATAAAACAAATCTAAATATATAAATTTTAAAATTATTCATTTGATATAAATAATAAATAATAGAATTAAATTTAATAATTTTATAAATACCTTGACCTCTATAAATTTCTATTCATCCTATGTCAATATTTTTTAATAAATTATTACCAAAACTTAAAAAATAATAATTTAAACCATAAGTAGATAAATTAGGTAAAAATCATATAACAGTTAAAAAAAATCTTAAATTATAACTTAACATAAATTTATTAATTGATATAATTAACATATTTCTTATTAAAAATCCTATAATAAACCCAATAATTCTAACATAAATAACCATTAATTTTATATTAAAAGGTAAATAAATTATATAAGGATAAGGAAAAATTAACCAACTTAAAAATCTACCTGAAATTAATCTTATAAATAATAAAATAAATATTCTTTTTAATATAACATAATCTTCCTCATATAAATTATAAATTGATAATAAATTAAAATCATTAATTATTAAATATATTAATAAACGAACTCTATAAAATATTGTTAGTCCTGTAGAAATATAATATAAATAAAAAATTAATAAATTTAAATTTCTTATTCTAACCATCTCTAAAATTATATCCTTAGAATAAAATCCAGCTAAAAAAGGAATACCACATAAAGCTATATTAGAAATATTTAAACAAACAGAAGTTAAAGGTACATAAAATCTAACCCCCCCTATTAATCGAATATCCTGATTATCATTTATTATATGAATAATTATACCAGCACACATAAATAATAAAGCTTTAAATATAGCATGAGTCAATAAATGAAAAAAAGCTAAATCACTAAATCCTATACTTAAAATTCTTATTATTAAACCTAATTGTCTTAAAGTAGATAAAGCAATAATTTTTTTTAAATCAAATTCATAATTAGCACAAATACCGGCTATAAATATAGTCAAACCAGATAATAATAATAATATTTTTAAAAAAATTATATCAACTAATAAAATATTAAAACGAATTAATAAATAAACCCCAGCTGTAACTAAAGTTGAAGAATGAACTAAAGCTGAAACTGGGGTAGGAGCTGCTATAGCAGCAGGTAATCATGAACTAAAAGGAATTTGAGCTCTTTTAGTTATTGAAGCTAAAATAATTAATAAACCAATAATTTTTATACAAAAATCATTTTTCATAAAATCTAAATAAAAAATATAATTTCATCTACCATAATTCATTATTCAAGAAATTAAAATTAAAATCATTACATCACCAATCCGATTTGATAGTGCAGTTAATATACCAGCATTATAAGAATTTAAATTTTGATAATAAATAACTAAACAATAAGATACTAAACCTAAACCATCTCAACCTAAAAAAATTCTAATCATATTTGGACTAATAATTAATAAAATTATCGAAAAAACAAATAATAAAACTAAAATAATAAAACGATTCAAATTCAACTCTGAACTTATATATCTTTTTCTATAATAAATAACAGAAGAAGAAATTAACGAAACAAATATTATAAATAATAAAGATATTCAATCCAATAAAATAGATATATTAATAATTATTGAATTAAAAGAAATAATTTCTCATTCAATAAACATAATCAAATTATTCATAATAAAATAAATTATTATAAAAAAATTAATTAATATAAAAAAAAATAAAAAAAAAAATCTTATAAAACAAATTGAATATTTTTTTATAACTTAAAATGATTACTCATAAATTTGACTCCACAAATCAATATTTTTATTTAAATTATTTAAGTATTTCTATAATCAAATTATTCTATAATCAATTTTTAAAACTAAAATATTTAATGGTAATCAATGTAAAATTAATATTAAATACTCTCGAGAAACCCCACTATAAAATCTATATAAACTTAAATTATATTTACCGTGTTGGGTATAAGAATATAAATATAATCTATACCCGGCTCTAAAAAATGATATTCCTATTAATATAATCATTCTTATTCAAGATCATCTTATTAAACTATTAATTAAACTAATCTCCCCCATTAAATTTAATGATGGGGGAGCTGCTATATTAGAAGATAATATTAAAAATCACCATAATCTTATTGAAGGTATAAAATTTATTATTCCTTTATTTAAAAATAATCTTCGACTTATTATACGTTCATAATTAATATTAGATAAACAAAATATACCTGATGAACATAATCCATGACCAATTATTAAAATATAAGAACCTAAAAATCCCCAATAATTTATAGTTATAATTCCACCAATAACAACTCTCATATGAGCTACTGAAGAATAAGCAATTAAAGACTTTATATCAATTTGACAAAAACATTTTAATCTAATATAAAATCCCCCAATTAATCTAATAATAATTCAAATAAATCCTATTTTTAAATTTACTTCTTGTAAAATAACTATAACACGTAAAAGACCATACCCCCCTAATTTTAATATAATAGCAGCTAAAATTATTGACCCAGAAATAGGAGCTTCTACATGAGCTTTAGGTAATCATAAATGAACAAAATATATAGGTATTTTCACTAAAAAAGCTATAATTATTCTTAAATATAATAAAAATAAATTATAATTATAAAATTTTAAAAAATATATTATTATATAATTTAAATTATTATAAATAAAAAAAATTCCTAATAATATAGGTAAAGAAACAAATAATGTATAAAATAAAAGATATATACCTGCTTGAATTCGTTCTGGTTGATATCCTCACCCAATAATTAATATTAAAGTAGGAATTAATCTACCCTCAAAAAATAAATAAAATATAAATAAATTTAAAGATCTAAAAGTTAAATATAATAAAATTATTAATAATAAAATATTTACTAAAAATAATTTCTCATAAAAATTTTCTTTATATAAATTTTCTCTTGCTATAACTATTAAAGCTCTAATTCAAATTCTTAATATAATTAAACCATAAGAAATTATATCACAACCTAATATATATCTTAAATTACAAAAATTTTCAATATTAATAGTTAAATTTATAAATATTATTAAACTTATAAATAATATTATTTGAACCAATCAAAACATTTTATGACCAAAACATAAAGGAATTATAAAAAATAATAGTAATAAAAACTTTATCATTATTTTAAATTAAATTAAATCTTTGAAAATAATCATTACCATGAGTTCGAATTATCGAAACTAAAATTGATAATCCTAATGCCCCCTCACAAACCGAAAAAACTAAAAAAATTATTAATATATATATATTATAATCAATTATTATTAAATATAATAATATAAAAAAAAAAATTCTTAAAACAATAAATTCTAATCTTAATAAAACAATTAATAAATGTTTACGTTTTGAAACAAAAATTATATTACCAAATAAATACATTACAATAATTACTAAATATATATTTATCATTAGTTTTTATAGTTTAATAAAAAACTTTGGTCTTGTAAATCAATAATAAGAAATTTCTTTAAAAACTTCAAAGAAAAAGATATTTCTTTATCAATAATCTCCAAAATTATTATTTTAATTAAACTACTCTTTGAAATTTTAAAAATATTAATATCATTTTTATTAATTTTTATTTCTATTTTTATATTTTTTGTAAATCACCCATTATCTATAGGATTTTTAATTTTACTACAAACTCTTTTAATATGTTTATTATCAGGAATAATTATTAATACCTATTGATTTTCATATATTTTATTTTTAATTTTTTTAGGGGGGTTATTAGTATTATTTATTTATGTTTCAAGAATTGCCTCTAATGAACTATTTAAAATTTCATTTAATAATAATTTTATTTTAATAATCATATTTATATTATTAATTTTTAGATTTTTTTATAAAAATAATTTATTTTGAATAAATTTTTTTTTTAATGATGAAATAATTAACTTTTTTAACTTATTTTTATTTTTTAATAGAGAATATAATATTAATTTATGTAAATTATACAATGAACAAACTTATTTCTTAATTTTAATACTTATTATTTATTTATTTATTACTCTTATTGTAGTAGTAAAAATTACTAATATTTTTTATGGTCCTCTTCGATCATATAATTAAACTAATGATAAATTTTTTTAAACCTATTCGTAAATCTCACCCTATTTTAAAAATTATTAATAATTCTTTAATTGATTTACCATCACCATCAAATATTTCATCTTGATGAAATTTTGGATCATTACTAGCTTTATGTTTAATAACTCAAATTATTACAGGATTATTTTTAACTATATATTATACAGCTAATATTGAATTAGCATTTTATAGAGTTAATTATATTTGTCGAAATGTAAATTATGGATGATTAATTCGAATTATACACACTAATGGAGCATCATTTTTTTTTATTTGTATTTATTTTCACATTGGTCGTGGAATATATTATGAATCTTTTAATTTAAAATATACATGAATAATTGGTGTTATTATTTTATTTTTATTAATAGCTACTGCTTTTATAGGATATGTTTTACCTTGAGGACAAATATCTTTTTGAGGTGCAACAGTTATTACTAATTTATTATCAGCAATTCCATATTTAGGTATTACTTTAGTAAATTGAATTTGAGGGGGATTTGCAGTTGATAATGCAACTTTAACTCGATTTTATACATTTCATTTTTTATTCCCTTTTATTATTATAATATTAACTATAATTCATTTATTATTTTTACATCAAACAGGATCAAATAATCCACTAGGTATTAATAGAAATTTAGATAAAATCCCATTTCATCCATTTTTTACTTTTAAAGATTTAATTGGATTTATTATTTTAATTTTTATTTTAACTTTACTTTCATTAACTAATCCATATCTTTTAGGAGACCCAGATAATTTTATTCCAGCTAATCCTTTAGTTACCCCTATTCATATTCAACCAGAATGATATTTTTTATTTGCTTATGCTATTCTTCGATCAATTCCTAATAAATTAGGGGGTGTAATTGCTTTAGTTTTATCAATTTTAATTTTAATTATTCTACCATTCACATTTAATAAAAAAATTCAAGGAATTAAATTTTACCCTATCAATCAAATTTTATTTTGATGTTTAATTTCAATTATTATTTTATTAACTTGAATTGGAGCAAAACCAGTTGAATCTCCTTATATTATTACTGGACAATTATTAACTTTTTTTTATTTTTCTTATTTTATCATTAACCCATTTATTAATAAAATTTGAGATAATTTAATTTTTAATTATTAATTATATAAATATATATATAATTAATGAGCTTGTTAAAGCATTTGTTTTGAAAACTTAAGAAAGAATTTATTAATTCTATTAATTTTTATACTAAAATTAATTAATAATTTAAAATTAATTTTAAACCAATAAAAAATAATAAATAATTTAATGAAATAGGTAAATATCTTTTTCAACATAAATATATTAATTTATCATATCGATAGCGAGGTAAAGTACCTCGAACTCAAATAAAAAAATAAGATAAAAAAACTAATTTTATATAAAATATAAAATTTAACTCATAACCCCCCATATAAATAACAATAAATAATAAACTTATAAATAAAATTCTAGAATATTCTGATAAAAAAATTAATGCAAATCCCCCTCTTCTATATTCAATATTAAATCCAGAAACCAATTCTCTTTCACCTTCAGCAAAATCAAAAGGAGTTCGATTAGTTTCTGCTATTAATGAAGATAAAAAACATATTCTTAAAGGTATTATTAAAAAAATAAATCAAATCAAATATTGATAATCTATAAATTTTACTAAATTAAAATCTATAATTAAAATAATTCTAGACAATATAATCAATGATAAACTTACTTCATAAGAAATAGTTTGAGCAATTGCTCGTAAACCCCCTAATAAAGAATAATTTGAATTAGAAGATCAACCAGATACCATTAATATATAAACTCCAATTCTAGTACAACATAAAAAAAATAAAATACCTAAATTAAATGTAATTATATTAAAAAAATAAGGAATTAATATTCAAATTAATAATGATATTATAAATCTTATAATAGGAGAAAAATAATAAATTATATAATTAGAATAATTTAAATAAACTTGTTCTTTAGTAAATAATTTAATAGCATCAGAAAAAGGTTGTAAAATTCCTATATAACCTATTTTATTAGGACCTTTTCGAATTTGAATATAACCTAAAACTTTTCGCTCTAATAAAGTTAAAAAAGCAACACCAATTAATACCCCAATAATTAAAATCAATAAACCAATAATAATATTAAATAAATCTATAATTATCATATACTATATATATAAACTAATTATATATTAATGACTTCTAAAATCACCACATTTTTCTGTCAAAATAGTAATTATATATATATATATATATATATAATTATCTATTTAATAAAATTCAAAATAAATAAAATTATTTTAAATATTTGATCCTTTCGTACTAAAATATTTTATTTATCTAAAGATAGAAACCAACCTGGCTTACACCGGTTTGAACTCAGATCATGTAAGATTTTAATGATCGAACAGATCAAAATTTTAAACTTTTGCATTTAAATTTTATCTTAATCCAACATCGAGGTCGCAAACTTTTTTTTTTATTTGTACTAAAAAAAAATATTACGCTGTTATCCCTAAGGTAATTTTTTCTTATAATCATTATTAATGGATCAAAAAATCATTTATTTATGTTTAATATTTAAAAAAAGTTTATTTAATTTTTCTATCACCCCAATATAATAATTTATTTAATTTTAATATTAAAAAAAAATAAATTATTTTAATTAAATTAAATTATAAAACTCTATAGGGTCTTCTCGTCTTTTAAAAACATTTTAGCTTTTTAACTAAAATATTAAATTCTAAAAATAAATTAGAGACAGTTAATATTTCATCAAATCCTTCATACAAGTCTTCAATTAAAAGACTAATGATTATGCTACCTTTGTACAGTCAATATACTGCAGCCCTTTAATATATAATATCAGTGGGCAGATTAGACTTTTAATTATTATCAAAAAGACATGTTTTTGATAAACAAGTGAATATTATATTTTGCCGAATTCCTTTAAATTAATTTTAAATTAAATTTATTTTCTTTTTTATAATATACTAATTTTATCATTATAACTTTATTTTATAAATTATAAAAAATTTTTTTATAAAAAATTAAATTTTTATTTAAATTTTATTTGAATTAAAATTTTTTATAATAAACTAAAAATTTTAAACATTTTAAATTTTAAAAATCTTAATTTTATTTAATTTAATTATAAATTTTTAATTTTAAAGCTTATCCCCTAAATTATTAAATTTAAAATTTTATTTATTAAATTTTAAATTAATAAATAAATTTATTTTAATTAAAAATTAAATTTTTTTCTAAAAAAACTAGATATATTTAAAAACGATTAACATTTCATTTCAAATTAATTATTTAAAATAATTATTCAACATTAACTTTTATAATTAATTATCTCTTTTAAATTCGAGATTATTTTAATTAAAAAATTTAATTAATAAACTCTGATACACAAGATACAATAAATTAAATTTACTTTTATAAAAATTTTTTTTCATAATATTTCAAAATTCTTTAACAATACTAATTAACTATAAATTTTTTAATTTTTTCCATTAAATATACTTTAACCCCCATTATAATATTTTAACTTTAAAAATTTTTTTAATATTTCCCCCTATTATTAAATTTTCCCCTCAAATTAATTATTATTTTAATTTCTTTTCAATGTAAATGAAATACTTTAACAAGCTCTAATTTGTTCATTCTAGAAACACTTTCCAGTACCTCTACTTTGTTACGACTTATTCCAATTTTTAAATGAAAGTGACGGGCAATATGTACATATTTTAATTTTTAATCATTTTAATAAATTAATTAAAATTACATTTAAATCCACCTTCAAATTAAAATTACAAAATATTATCCATTTAAATATATTTATTGTAATCCATTATATTCTTAATTATAATCTGCATCTTGATCTGAATTAATTTTTATTATAAATATTAAAATATTATTTTTATTAAAAAATATTTTTTTAACAACGATATACAAAATTTTAAATTAAGTAAATTTATTCGTGGATTATCAATTATTAAACAGATTCCTCTAAATGAACTAAAATACCGCCATATTATTTAAGTTTCAATAAATTATTATTTACTATTTTAGTATTTTTTATTAAATTTTTAATAATAGGGTATCTAATCCTAGTTTAATTTAAAATTTATTAAATCATAATTTAAATATAAAATTTAATTAAATTAAAATTTCACTTAATAATTTAATATTTAATTTAAATTTTATTATTTATTTAAATACCGATATAATTTATATTAATCTTTGTTTAACCGCAACTGCTGGCACAAAATTAGTTATTAATTTATATATTACTAAATCTTAATTTCTTAAATATTTAATATTAATTACTACTTAATTAATTAATTATTATTAAAATAATTAAAATTTAATACTAAAATTTATATGTAAAATAAATTTATAATAAATTATATAAACTATAAAAATTTATTTATTATCAAAATTTTTCATATAGATTTTTTTTTTTTTTTTTTTATATTAAATATTTAATATTATATATTTTTTTTATATTAAATAATTATTAAAAATTAATAAATTTTTATTATTTCTCTTATTTTTTTTTTTGTAATATTTATATTAAAAACTATATCATTATAAATCAATTAATAATATAATTAAATTACAAAATATTAATATAATTATTATTAATTTAAGAAAAAAAATAATATATTATTAAATATATTAATTAATTAAATATTTATATATATATTTATATTATAAATTAATTAAATATTTAATATATATATATATATATAAATGTAATTATTCATTTAAATAATAATTTGAACCGTTTTTAATTTTTTTTTAATATATATATATATATATAAA